ACAAAAGTGTGTAAACTATAAAAACGAGTCAAAGTGGACTGTCCCACACTAGCACTTCCGCGTAAGAACTCTACCAAAGGCGATCCTATTACCGGAATTGCTTCGGGCACGCCTGTTACAATTTTTACTGCCCAATACCCAATTTGGTCCCAAGGTAAAGAATAACCTGTTACACCAAAAGATGCGGTCAATACAGCCAGAACCACACCTGTAACCCAAGTCAATTCGCGAGGTTTTTTAAAACCCCCGGTGAGATACACACGAAATACGTGTAGAATTGTCATTAGGACCATCATACTTGCCGACCATCGATGAACTGATCGAATTAACCACCCGAAGTTAACTTCCGTCATTATGTATTGAACAGAGGCAAAAGCCTCAGTAACGGTCGGGCGGTAGTAAAAAGTCATAGCAAACCCTGTAGCTACTTGTACTAAAAAACAAGTGAGCGTAATTCCTCCCAGACAATAAAATATGTTGACATGAGGAGGAACGTATTTACTAGTTATATCATCTGCAATCGCCTGAATCTCGAGACGTTCTTCGAACCAATCATAGACTTTATTGAGATAGGTAAACCAAGAGAACTCCCCTCTGAGAACCGTATATGAGAATTTCATCTCGTACGGCTCAAACAAAACCACCCCAATACTGGTATAGAATCGAAAATTGGAAACTTCTTAATTTTTTGATTCAATCTTATCTAAAAATACGAAAGAATAAAAATCAAAAAGCTATTCGTTGTGGTTCTAATTATATTAGAATGCCAAAAAATCAAGTCGACTCGCTTATCTTTATGTTGATCGTTACAGGCCTCTTGAATCTTCTATTTACCTATTTCATTTTCTTTGATTTGTTATTTTGAGTTGTATGTAATGGAGCTTTACTTTTTTTTTTTTTTTTTCTTTATTATTATTATTGATAGGAATTTTCTTGTTAAGACCCTATGAATCAATTGAAACCTCAGATTCATACTAGAACCACGATGATTCAATAAAACCTTCAAACTAAGTCCAAAGATTCCATGAGTAAGAACCCTTGGATCATCATTTATTCAAGTTTGTGCTTTGAGTAAAATAAAAGCAGAAATGGGGAATTTGAAAGAAGAAAAATCTTGCAATTGAAAATTTTTTATATTTTTTCTTATTTTTTCTTTGGAAAAATTTTTTGAATCCGGACACGGGGTCTGAATATTAAGTATGAATCATAGTTCGAATACTTCGTGATCTATTTCATATATTCCGTGCTCCAGATACTAGAATGAATATCCGACGGGTTAAAACCATCTCGATCAAGACGACAGACCTATGCTCTGTACTATCAATAGGATCAATTCGAACAAGTCGCACACTCATATTCCGGAAATACAGAAATAAAAAATTCGCGGTCGAACTACCAATCAACTAAAATAAAAATCCGATACCTAAATGCTTATTTAAAAGGTAGTATTTTGTGGTTCTTATAAATTTCATTCTAATTCAGTGAAATTCCGTCCAGTAAAACGGACGAATTATAAATCTCCAAAATAATAGATAGGAATACCGCAAATAAAGCCATTGCGACACCCATCAAAGGAGTAGTTCCCCATCCAGGAGCTACTTTACCATATTCCGAATTCAAGGGTTTCAACAACCCCCCTGCAGAGGTTCTTTTTGGACGAGCTCTAGAACTACCCTCAACTGTTTGTGCAGCCATAAATCCTATTTTGTATTGATTGAGATCTGTTGACTTTGTATATCATTCCGTTGTAAATAAACGATCTTATCATGGATCCAGTGTGGTCTTGAAATTCTAGAATAATGGAAACAGCAACCCTAGTCGCCATCTCTATATCTGGGTTACTTGTAAGTTTTACTGGGTACGCCTTGTATACCGCTTTTGGGCAACCCTCTCAACAACTAAGAGATCCATTTGAGGAACACGGGGACTAGTTGAAGTAGAAGTAATGGGCCTCCCAATATTGGGAGGCCCATTACTTCAATTGAGATAAAAAAAAAAAAATCATTTTGTTTTTTTAGTTGGAACTTTAGGCGGTTCTCGAAAAAAGATAGCGAAAAAAATGATCCCTAGAGTCGAGACTAAGAGGAATGTATAAACCAATGCTTCCATAAATTCGATCCTGGTTTCCAATTATAGCTTCCATACCTGTTTATTTGGGATCATCCCCCGGATTAAAGAAAAATTAAAGAAAAAAAAGAATAAAAAAGGGCGGCGATTTAAATCCAGATTTCTCCAGTACCTTATTTAAAAATAAAAAGCACAAATCGAAAATAAAAGCAGAAGCGAGAAACCCAAAATAGCAGAGCAATGCTGCATCAGACTACTTGTCTTCTTGTAGTTGGATCTCCAATTTTTTGGAATACTCCAAATTCCACTTGAGCATCCAAATCCGGGTCAATACCAGCAAAAACATCTCTGAACAAGGTTCTAGCACCATGCCAAATGTGTCCGAAGAAGAAAAGCAGAGCAAATGAAGCGTGTCCAAAAGTAAACCAGCCCCTTGGGCTGCTACGAAAAACACCATCGGATTTCAAAGTAGCACGATCTAATTCAAAAATTTCACCCAATTGAGCACGTCTAGCATATTTTTTCACAGTAGCAGGATCACTATAACTCACGCCATTCAGCTCGCCACCATAGAACTCAACGGTTACACCTACTTGTTCGACACTATACTTCGATTCTGCCCTTCGAAAAGGAACGTCGGCTCTAACAATTCCATCTCCGTCTACCAAAACAACTGGAAATGTTTCAAAAAAAGTAGGCATACGACGTACAAAAAGTTCACGCCCTTCTTTATCTCTAAATATAGGGTGTCCTAACCACCCGACAGCTATTCCATCCCCGTTATCCATTGAACCCGCTCTGAATAATCCCCCTTTCGCAGGATTATTTCCGATGTAATCATAAAAAGCTAATTTTTCAGGAATTTTAGACCAAGCTTCTGATAAACTTTGATTTTCGGCTAGTCCAGCACTGACTCTTCGATATATTTCTTGCTGAAAGTATCCCTGATCCCATTGATAACGGGTGGGACCAAATAATTCGATGGGGGTAGTTGCTGACCCATACCACATAGTTCCAGCAACAACAAACGCTGCAAAAAAGACAGCTGCGATGCTGCTGGAAAGAACGGTTTCAATATTGCCCATACGTAATCCTTTGTATAAGCGTTGCGGCGGGCGGACACTGAGATGGAATAAGCCTGCTAATATGCCCAATGTCCCTGCCGCAATATGATGAGAGGCTATTCCTCCTGGAACAAAAGGATCAAAACCTTCCACACCCCATGCTGGATTTACAGATTGTACCTTTCCAGTTAGTCCATAGGGGTCAGACACCCATATTCCAGGACCATACAATCCTGTTACATGAAATGTCCCAAAACCAAAGCAAGCCACTCCTGAGAGAAATAAATGAATTCCAAAGATTTTAGGCAAATCCAAAGAACGTTTTCCTGTACGGTCATCAACAAATATTGCTAGATCCCAATACACCCAATGCCAGATAGCTGCCAAGAAGCACAAGCCGGAAAACACAATATGTGCCCCCGCTACACCTTCGTAACTCCAAATACCCGGATTCGTTACCGTCCCCCCTGTAATACTCCAACCACCCCATGAATCGGTTATTCCTAAACGAGTCATGAAGGGTATAACGAACATGCCTTGTCTCCACATTGGATCAAGAACTGGATCGGAGGGATCAAAAACAGCTAATTCATATAGAGCCATTGAACCGGCCCAACCCGCAACCAGGGCTGTATGCATTATATGGACAGCAATCAAACGACCGGGATCATTCAATACGACGGTATGAACACGATACCAAGGCAAACCCATGGGACTACTCCTTATTAATAAAAACTAGACACTATGTAACTTTATTGCATTGAAAAAAAAAAAAAAACTATGCTATGTACCCCTTTTTTCAGGGGATTATCTCGAAAAAGGGATTAATATTTGTTCTATTCTTTTAGTAATAATGGAAGAGTTCGGTTCGTAGGAAAAAAGAGAAGCAGATCTATTCTATACTCGATAAGTACCAATACGCAATGGGGGTTGATTCCCTTTTCTATGAGCGAATGTATCCATATTTGGTCATCATTCAAAAGACTTATTCGTAAGAATTTTCCTTTATTTTATGAACTTCGTCAATCTATGTATAAACTAAGATAACGGCCACTAGTATTAAGACAAGAAGCCCATTATTACGCTTCCACATCAAAGTGAACTAGAGTACTTAATTCTTTTTTCTTTCATTTTATGCCTATTGGTGTTCCAAAAGTACCTTATAAAATTCCCGGGGACAGGCATCCAGCTTGGATTGACATATAGTGCGACTTGTCAGATCTATTGGGTCATATGGGATTTCCCCGTTCTCTCCCCCGATCGAGATATCCTCTGTTTCGCCCAAAAAATTGATTGAATTATCAAAAATTTGTAGCGTGAAATGCAATGAAGATCTATTTCGTGAGGAAGCATCCAGATTAATATTAGCAATAAATCGATTTTATGGTCGTCTTGGCTGGACCAATAAAATGAGGTATCCAGGCTCCGTTTAGAAAAACCCAATTGGTAATATATCTATGATTATTACTTATATCATAAACGATTCCTTTATTCGAAAAGCGATCTCAAACTGTTAATCAACGGAATACTAAATATGATGAATATGTCAAATATTTGGCGGAAGACATGAAAGAAATGAATTAAAAAAAGGGAGAAGTCATAGCAAAAAAGAGACGTGGTATTGGGGTCATTTGTCCTATATGTGCAAATCAAAATCGGGCGAATCCTTACTCGGAGTAGAGCATAAACCTAAAAAAATGGAAGAAGCCCATTCAATTCAGGAACAAGAGAATGGCATCGTGATTTTTGGATTTTTGGATCGGATCTCGATGTAAAAATACATCAATGAAAAGTTAGTTCGATAAGTCGATAAGTTTAGTGAATTGCTTTTTTATATTAGAATATTATAGTTCTAGGAAACCGGCTAAACTCATCGTTCTTGAAAACCGGAAGAAAAGCCCCCTCGATAGAAGGAGCCCGCGAGGAAAAAAAAAAAGGAAAGGGGCTAGGAGCTACACATTGATTTGTTTTTCGCAAGTTTTGTTGAACCGTATGCATCAAAAGATGCCTGTACGGCTCCGAAGGGATACTGTTTTATCCTAATCAACCGACTTTATCGAGAAAGATTACTTTTTTTAGGTCAAATAGTTGAGAACGATGTCTCGAATCACCTTATTGCTCTTATGATATATCTCAGTATGGAGAGCGAGACCAAGGATTTGTATTTATTTATCAACTCTCCTGGCGGATGGGTAGTACCCGGGATAGCAATTTATGATACTATGCAATTTGTGCGCCCCGATGTACAGACAATATGCGTGGGATTGGCCGCCTCCATGGGGTCTTTTCTCCTGGCCGCAGGAGCAAGTACCAAACGTATAGCATTCCCTCACGCTTGGCGCCAATGAGTTTTTTATTTGAGAGAAAAAAGAAGACTATGCCTTCGCCATATGAATTCTTAATATTAAGTAATAATAGCATGGCACTTCGAATTCGATATGAAAATTGTTAGTGTGGTTTTTTTTTTTCAAAATATTTGATTATGTATCGAAGCAGTAGTATGAGATAAAGAAGGGGTATTCCGAGTTTATCTTACCTATCGGAGGCCTATTGCAGCGCCACAAACCTTTTTCACGCCGGAAGGTTCTTAACAAGATTTATGGTATGAAAGAGTACGAAAATAAAAAAAGAAGATTATTTTTGATTTATTTCTTTTTTTATAAAAAAAAAAAAAAAAAAGAAACTTTGGGATTGCTGAATCACAAACGAAATAAATATATAAAGCAACGGAGCCATCATAGTATTTTTGAACTCCTCAAAAAAAAAAAAAAAGAAGGGTGGTAATTGGATCATTTACCCATCTGGGTATAATAGAACCCCCTTTTTATCCTTGTTTGATGAAGGGTAAAAAGCAAATTCCATTGGCGAGCCGTATGCAATGCGAAAAAATGCCCGTACGGTTGTTCAATTCTATTTTTTTCTTTATCTCTTCCCCTCGCCTAATCGTGCGAGATAGAAGAACCTTTTATTATGTTATAATATATCAGCAGGGTCATGATCCATCAACCTATTGCCTTTTTTTATGGGGCACAAGCGGGAGAATTTATCCTGGATACGGAAGAACTACTGAGTCTGCGCGAACTCCTTACAATGGTTTATGTAGAAAGATCGGGCAAGCCCGTATGGGTTGTATCCGAAGACATGGAAAGGGATACCTTTATGTCAGCAACAGAAGCCCAAGCTCATGGACTTGTTGATCTTGTAGCGGTTAGATAAAACATAGCAGTCACTTCTTAAGGGTTTAATATTCTATTAAACAGAAGAAATTCATAATCAGCCGGTTAGGATCGATCTAAACCAGCCCATAATGGATAATTCAGCATGCCAACTATTAAACAACTTATTAGAAACCCAAGACAGCCAATCAGAAACGTTACCAAATCCCCCGCTCTGCGGGGATGCCCTCAGCGCCGAGGAACATGTACAAGGGTGTATGTGCGACTCGTTTCAATCATGGGCTGAGACAAAACAAAAGAAAGAAAACCTTTTTTAAGTATCAATGATCAGTACCTGTGAATCGGATAGAATAGAAGCAGAAGAACTCCATTCACTATCTAAAATCTAAAAACTAAAAAAAGATCGATCTATCATATCTTTCTATTGTGTATGAATATGAAATTTATGGTTTTCACTGGCGCAAATTCCACCGCCTCAATTTGCAATTTAAGGTGAAAAAGAATTCCCCATTGGTAACAAATAGTTATCCATTAAGCGGGGGAAATACTCTAAAAAAGTAGAAAGATTATCTTTCTACTCTTGCAAGAACGGACTAACAAGGTCAGCTACCCCACCAATCTTCATAATTAAATACCGTTACTGTATAAGGTCTATCTCGTTATGAAAGACCTATTACTAGAAAATTCATGGGTAGAGCCGAAGAGTGGTAACTGTACAAGTTACCAATAGAATTGATTAAATGAAGGAAGCGGCTCCGGTGTATAGAGAGGGCCTCACCGTTTAAGAAGTAATCATAGAGACGACGGAACCCACAATTTCTTTATCTATTTACTACTTTATTTTTTTTTTTTTTACTATTTTCTTTCCAATGTCTCGACAAAAGGTAAAAGCGTGGTCGGGAAGGTTAGAGTAGCAAAAGCCATTGGAATTTTGATTTTATAAATTGGAATAGTCCGTTTTGTTATTAATAGACTAGGAAAGGGGAAAAGAATAACTGAAAGAAAGGAAATCAATTAGTTATTCATCAAAGTTTCATTTATTCAATGACCAGAATTAGACGAGGATATATAGCTCGGAGACGTAGAACAAAAATGCGTTTATTTGTATCAAGCTTTCGCGGGGCTCATTCACGACTTAGCCGAACAATTACTCAACAGAAAATAAGAGCTTTGGTTTCGGCTCATCGCGATAGAGATAGGAAAAAAAGGGATTTTCGTCGTTTGTGGATCACCCGAATAAATGCAGTAATTCGCGGGAATCGGGTATCCTATAGTTATAGTAGATTCATATACAATCTGTATAAGGCGCAGTTGGTTCTTAATCGTAAGATACTTGCACAAATAGCTATATCAAATAGGAATTGTCTTTATATGATTTCCAATGAGATTATAAAATAAGGAAATTTGAAGGAATCCCTTCTAATTTTTAAACGGAGTTCTCTGGAGAATGAACTCCAGTAAGAGGAAGGTAGAGTAGAAATAATATGATAAAGTCGTCAAAATGAGCGAACACGCTCAATAAAAAAAAAAAAAAAAAAAGATTGATTTTCTTCTTCTTTCCCAATTCTTTTTTTTTTTTTCTTACGGCACGGCTGCTTCGCAGATTTTTTGAACAAAACATCCATCTGTGTTTGAGTTCGGATTGGAATTTTGATTTAATTGAAGAGTAAGCCTATTTTTTTCTGGTTCGAAGACCGGGAGGTCTAGCGGTCAACCCACTTCTTTCAAATTGTTTCTCATTATTAAGAAAAGGTAACGAAGATAAAATACGAGCTTGTTTTATAGCAATAGTAATTAATCGTTGTTCTTTTAAGGTCAATCTATTTACCCGTCTAGATAATATTTTTCCTTGTTCACTAAGAAATCGACTAATTAAAGTCATGTTTCTATAATCAATTCGATCCCCCGATTGGATCGGGGGCAAACGCCTACGAAAAGATCGCTTGGATTTAAGAAAGAGTCGCTTGGTTTTATCCATAATTTGTTTATTCCTTATCCCTAAAATCCCATTTCGATGAAATCAAAAAAATGATTTATAGAATCCATTATAGGATTTGGTTTGTCTAGATTTATTTATTTGTTTTTATTTAAATATATGAAATATGAAATAATCCAGATATATATCTAGATTATTTTTTCATGTTCCTTGGAAGGGTGACACAAAAGCACGCGGTTTGACTCTATCTATTTTTTTATCTCCCCATGAAGTGTATGCTTGTAACAATAGGGACAGAATTTTCTCAATTCCAATCGACTGGGTGTATTGTGTCGATTCTTTTGAGTAATATATCTGGAAATACCCCTTGATTCCTTATTAACCCCCTTTCGAACACAACTAGTACATTCCAAAATAACCCTTACTCGGACCTCTTTACCCTTGGCCATGAACCTCCTTGGGGTTTTTGATTCACCCAACTTTTCTATTTTCCGATCCGAAACGAATAAGAAGCACGGGACAAAAAAATAGAAGTTGCTAACCACTCAAAAAAACTTATGAAATAAAGATTTTATTGCAATCAATATAGTAAATAAATAGGAAATAAAAATAATAAGTAATACAAGAATTTCTAACTATATTGCTAATTCGCAGTCCAGTATTTCATTTAAGGATCTTGTAGTGGAGGATACTCTTACCCCAGCCATATTTCGATTTCCGTTTTCTTTTACCTGTCTATTTGCTTTTAACTGGATAATTAATTTAATCGGAGTCTGAACCCGGGTTTCGCTGAGGTTGAAGCCACCTTTTTTCTTTCGCTTTCCTTCTTCCTTCTTTATTCTATCTATCTAATTGTAAAACAAAAAAACGAAAAGAGGGGAAAGAGAGATTAGTCACAAATATTTGATTCTAGCTCTAATCTTCTTCACCCCGTTCCAGTTCAATAACTAGAATGAAAAAAAAGGAAATGTCAATGCGTCGGGGAATAAACGGTTAATTTCTATCAATAACCCTGCTAAAGACCCGAACCATAGAGTACTTAGTACCGGTGCCACGGAAAGATATGTTTTTAGATCTCGCATTGAAAATCCTCCTTCTTTTTTGTTTTTGTATTCCCTATTGGAATATATTATGGTAAGAGATGTATATGTAGTTAAAGGCCACTTGTATTTGTGCGCGGAATCCCTAATTCAAATTGAAATGCGCAATGATTCGGTATATAAGATTTGATTTTCTTTTTTTTTTTTTTTTTTTCTTAATCTTAAAACAGAAAATGGGTCACTTTACGCCTGCGAATTCCCAAGAAAAATAATAATTTATTATTATTATATGGTATATGATATGAGACCAAAAACAAGAAAAGGCAAGATCCATTTTGGATATCACTAGAGGGAATAAAAAAATAAGGATGTGGAAAACAAGACAGGGATTCTTTACAATGATATTGTAGACCAATTGAAAGGGATGTAGCGCAGCTTGGTAGCGCGTTTGTTTTGGGTACAAAATGTCACGGGTTCAAATCCTGTCATCCCTACCAATTACCGCTCAGAGCAGCAGTAACGCGAGATCCTTTTTTTTTAGATCGATTTCATTTTGACATACATAAATTTTGATATTATGATATATGATAGTATACACATACAAGAATTGTTGGGGTAAAAAAAAGGAATCTCCTTATTTCCAGCCTTTTTCGTTGGGATAAGAAAGCGCTCTTAGTTCAGTTCGGTAGAACGTGGGTCTCCAAAACCCAATGTCGT